CATGAAAATCGGCCTCCCGGAGCTGAGGATACTTAGCCAGAACGTCGGGGAGTGCACTGTATTTCTGCAGGTGACGTTCCAGCAGAGCGCAAAAGCGCTCGTTAGCAAGCATCCACTCATGGGAGTGGGAGGGTGCTGGCTGGGAGGGTCCCGCCTCATCGCGGGACGCCCTTGGCATGGGAGAATGGATGGAATTGCTTCCCTGGCCCTCCGATTCGTAGGGGGAGAAAGGTTCCAAGAGGACTCCCTCGTCAAAGGACGTCCAGGAGGACGAGCTTGATGGACCGGCGGGGCCCGGAAGAGGAAGTGCTTGCTGCCCTCCCACGACAGTCGAGACAAGGGGGAAGAATGCGCTTAAATCGAGACCTAGGTGAGAAAAGACGTAGATCCGGATCAAAAAGCACCAAAAATATATAAAAACTAACAAAGATAGATAGAGAACAAGTACAAGTGGAAAGCCGTACTTGTCTTTCAAACGACAAGAATAAAAACGAAAGAGAAAGATGAAGCCCAAAAGAATTATGCCAAATGTAATAAAGAATATTCCTGTGATATGGATAGCGGTTCCTTCTGATCGTCCGAATGCATTTGCTATAAAAACACCGAAAGCACTTCCTAGTAAAGAAAGAAGTCTCATAAGAAAGAGGGGCATCGTTGCTGAGAAATACATAAATGGTACAAGAAAGACATAGATCGCCATAGATTAAGGCCTCACCTTTTCCGTGAGAGATCCGATCTTAGTGGTTTTCCACTTAATCTCCTTCTCAATCGGTAGGGCTTATGGAGGAAATAGGATGCAGGTTTGTTTTCCAACCCAACGGATCGTAACCTTAGGGCTACCTCCCAACCAAGGTTAGTCACCCCCTCGAGAAGAGACTGTTACTCTTCTATTACATTATTACATTACGGAGAAGTCCATTCTCGTCTGGGATCGATCCCCTTTACTTTAGCCAAGGAAAGCGGGTCAGTTGATTGGCAAGCCGACTGATAATATAGGCGGTTGATCGGGGGAAAGCTATCGTCCAAGGTTACCAGAATATGGATATGGCTGGAAAGCACTTAACCCCCGTATGGGAAGGGAAGACTAGTGGATTGGCTCAGGGGACAAGTTCAGCCGAAGGATCTCCTGTCAAGTATGCTCCCCAGACATAGACTACGTACAGGGTCGTACTTTTGGAAAGATAGAATATCACCGCGTGAACATAACATTAAGTTCCGAATGTAACTCCCGAAGTAAGGCGGAGAACTGTTGTTCATTAGAGCGCCGGAGTGCGGAGGTTGTTCCCATCATTGAAGTCAGAGTGTGGGACTGAGCCTTACGAATGATAAAGACCAAAAAGTGCTTAGTTTCGTTGGAAAAACCAACGCTCATATTGACTTTCTCTCGCCCTACTTCTAAGGATAGATAGAAAAGGTTGGAGAGAGTTACTTTATTAAATTCTCTCCTTTCTAAAGCTGCGCAAGGCGGCCCCCCTGACTTTCTTTGGTTGGAGCGCTTCGCTTCGCTAGTGACAGTTGTGCTATTCCTTCGCTGATGAAGCCCTAGGACTGTGCTGCTGGCTGAGCCGCTTCTCTTCCTTCTCATTGTGTCCGGTAGTGCCCAACGGGCTATTCCATTACTCACTGACCTGTCTCAGTCGTTGAAACCTCGATTCGATACCTACAATGAATTGCGAGCTATGCTGGTTCTGTTCCGGACAGTTAGGCTCTGCAAAGTGTAGAGGAGAAGAAGCATAATCCTAAGTATGGGGAATACTCGAGACAAGGGGCTGCTACCCTTGCTTTCTTTACTCGTTCGTTGAGCTCTTAGCTTTGCTTCTGTCGGCTGGATTGGTTACGCTGTGCTTTCTGTCTACTATAGTATGCTAGAGCTTGCAGGCCGAGCCTCCTCATTCTGCTATGCCCGGTGGTCTAAAGCACGGTTCAACTGCGGTGTGTAATCTGATGTCTGAATTGCCCATTAAGGGCTGACTCCGCGGCAAGAGGACCACTACTGTGATGTAACTGATGATCAGTGGACTCTTCTTCCTCTACTACTGAGACTGACCGACCTGCTAAGAGGGTGGTAGAGGCATTTTAAAAGATATCGGGGGGAAGATAAATAGAATCTAGAAGGGAAGGGAAGAGCTTGTCCTCCTCGGACATATTCTTGATGTCAAGCATCAAGGAACTGAATTCTTTCACATATTCCCTCACCGTGCCAGTATGCTTCAATTTCTTGAGTGAGTCTCTTGCAACCCATGCTGTCTTGCAAGGAAGGAACTGATCCTTCAATTCTTTCTTCAAAACTTCCCATCTTTCAATCTTAGGACGGCCAGCATAAGCATCATCCTCCATCCGTCTTCTCCACCAGAGTTTGTTGGCATCCCCTTGTTACTCACTCCGCAGCGCATATCTAAAGCTCTTACTCCTCATAGAAAGGGTCATATTCAAAATCAGGTTCTTCCGCGCCATAGTTAATAGCATTGATCTCATGGCTTGGATAGTAAGTCCCTCTTGA